AAAAAAAAGAGAAGCAAATCTATTTTATACCCGATAAGTACCAATACGCAACGGGTAGCTGACTCCATTTTCTATGAACGAACACATAGAAATTTGTTCATCATTCAAAGGACTTATTCGTAATAATTTGACTCTATTCGATTTGTCTTCCTTAATATTTTATATATTTCTTTTTTCTATTTTTATAAAATTTTTCTAAATTCTAAATAGAAATTCTAATAGAAATCCACGTATAAAATATTACAAAATATTACGAAAATATTAGTAAATTATAAAGGTCAATATTCTTAAAACAAAAAATTCATTGTTACGTTTTCATCTCAAAGTGAAATAGAGTACTTAATCTTTTTTCTTTCATTTAATGCCTATTGGTGTCCCAAAAGTCCCTTTTCGACATCCTGGAGAAGACGATTCACTTTGGATTGACTTATAGTGCGACTTGTCAGATATATTGGGTCATACGGAATTCCCCCGTTCTCTCACCCGATTGAGATATCCCTCTGTTTCGCCCAAGAAAGATTGATTAAATCATCAAAAATTTGAAGCGTGAAGTGCAATCAAGTTCAATTAAATCTATGCTTTTGAGGTACTCAAATTAATATTATCAATTAGAATACTTTATGGTTGCCTTGTTTAGACCAACAAAATGAAATATCCAGACTCCGTTTAGCAAATCCAATTGGTAATATATCTATTATCATTACTATTTGTATCATATTCTATATTAGAAATTTATTAGAAATTTTTTATAAATTTTGATTCGAACTGAAAATCATATTCAATCGAATAAAATAATATAATGAATACATCAAATATTTGACAGAAACATTAAATGAATTAAAAAAAACGAAGTTGTAGTTGTAACAAAAAGACGCGGTATTAGAGCATTTGCCCTATATGTGCAAATAAAAATCGGGCAGATCTTTACTCGGAGTAGCGCACAAACCTAAAAGAATTGAAGAAGCCCACTCAGGAACAAGAGAATGCCATCGTGATTTGAATTCAATCACGATGAACGAATACATCAATAAGAAGTTAATTTGATAAGTTTAATTAATTTTTTTGTAAGTAAACGCGTCAAAACTCATCTTTCTTAAAAAATAGAAGAAAAGCCCCCGCATTCAAAATAAATATTCAAAATAAAGGTTAACAAAGTACTCACTATCAAAAAAAAGCAGGGCTAGAATCTAAACATTGATTCTTTTTTTTATTTTCGTTATTTTTGGTGAACCGTATGCATAAAAAGGTGCATGTACGGTTTCTAGAGGATAGAATTTTATCCTAATCAACCGACTTTATCGAGAAAGGTTACTTTTTTTAGGTCAAGGTGTTGATAGTGAGATCTCGAATCAACTTATTGGTCTTATGGTATATCTGAGTATAGAGAGCGAGACCAAAGATTTGTATTTGTTTATAAACTCTCCTGGCGGATGGGTAATACCCGGAGTAGCTATTTATGATACTATGCAATTTGTGCGACCAGATGTACAAACAATATGCATGGGATTAGCTGCTTCAATGGGATCTTTTATTCTGGTCGGAGGAAAAATTACCAAACGTTTAGCATTCCCTCATGCTTGGCGCCAATGGGTTTTTATTTGAAAGAAAAAAAACTATGCCTTCGCCATATGAAATATAAATATTAAGTAATAATAGCATGGCATTTCGAATTCGATATAGATATAAGAAATTTTTTTTAAACAGTAGATTATGTATCGAAAGAGTCGTATGGGATATTAAGGGCCTTTCTGATTTTATTCTATCAGGAACCTCTTTCAGCGTCACAAACATTTTTGTTTTCGCACCGGAGGGCTCTTAACACTATTTATGTTATGAAAGAGTACAAAAAAAAGGTTCTATTATAAATATAATAATATTATTTTTTTTTCAACTAAAAAAAAAAAAAAAAGAAACTTTGGGATTGCTAAATCACTGATAAAATAAAGCAACGGGACCACCATAGTATTTTTGCTTTTTACCTCTTCCCAAGGAAAGGGTGGTTATTGGAGCATTTACTGATTTAAGCCTAGATTTTTTTAGATGAAAGGTAAAATAAAAGTGAATTCTAGTGTGAAGCCGTATGCAATGTACAAACAATAACAATGCCTGTACGGTTGTTCAATTCTATCGTCTTTTCTTATTCTTTTTTATCTCTTCCCGGACCCTTCTTATTTATTATATTTCTATTATTTATTATAATATTTATATTATGGGAGCTAGACTAAACCTTTTTTTCTTATATGATCAGGGTAATGATTCATCAACCTATTGCTGGTTTTTATCAAGCACAAATAGCAGAATTTGTCCTGGAAGCAGAAGAACTACTGAAACTGCGTGAAATCATCACAAGGATTTATGCACAAAGAACGGGAAAACCCTTATGGGTTGTATCCGAAGACATGGAAAGAGATGTTTTTATGTCAGCAACAGAAGCCCAAGCTCATGGAATTGTTGATCTTATAGCAGTTGCATAAGAAATAGAAGAAATTTCATGCAAATCGCGATTTGATATTTTTTTTTTTTTACCGAAATTTCGATTTAATATTCTATTAATTTAATATTCTATTATTTAATATAGAAAAAATTCAGAATCATACGGTTACGATCGATCTAAACCAGCCCATTATGCATACGATTCAAAATGCCAACTATTAAACAACTTATTAGAAACACACGACAGCCAATTAGAAACGTTACCAAATCCCCCGCTCTTGGGGGATGTCCTCAGCGCCGAGGAACATGTACTAGGGTGTATGTGCGACTTGTTTAGATCATGAGCTTGGACAAAAGAGACAAAAGAAAGAAAAAATTTTTCCACTATCTGTGTCAGTACGGATGAATAGGATAGAATAGAAGAATGCCTTTCATTATCTAAAAAAAAAAGATCTATCACATTCGTCTATTGTGTATCAAATTTATGGTTTCATTGGTGCAAATTCAATCACCTCAATTTTCAATTTAAAACAAGAAAGAATTTCCCATTGGTAACAAATGATTATCCATTAAGCAGGGAAAATCTTATTAAAAGTTAACAGGCTGAAAATTTATGCCCCTACTCTTGCAAGAACGGACTAAGAGGGTCAACGAATTAGCTAATCCTCATAATTAAATACCGTTACTATAATAGATAGATTTCCTTGTGAAAGACCTATTACTGGAGAATTCATAGGTAGAGCAAAAGAATGTGAACTGTACACGTTAACAATAGCATTGATTCAATGATTAAATGCAGGAGGGGCTCCGGTGTATAGAGAAGACCTCACCGTTTAAGAAGTAACCATAGAAACTATGGAACCCACTATTTATCTATTTCTATTTACTGCTTATTTATTATATTTTTGTTTGTGTTTGAGACCTAATATCAATACAGTTTCTTATTCTTATTTCGAGACGAAATGTCTCCAAAAAAAAAAATCGTGGTTGGGAAGGTTATAGTAGCAAAAGCCGTTGGAATTATTATTTTATACATTGGAAAAATCCGTTTTGTTATTATAGAAAAGGGGAAAAAGAATAACTGAAAGAAAAGAAACAAATTAGTTATTCATCAAAGTTTCGTGTACTCAATGACCAGAATTAGACGAGGATATATAGCCCGGAGACGTAGAACAAAAATTCGTTTATTCGTATCAAGCTTTCGGGGGGCTCATTCAAGACTTACTCGAAGTATTACTCAACAAAAAATAAGAGCTTTGGTTTCGGCCCATCGGGATAGAGATAGACAGAAAAGAACTTTTCGTCGTTTGTGGGTCACTCGGATAAATGCAATAATTCGCGAAAACAAGGTATCCTATAGTTATAGCAGATTAATTAATAATCTGTACAAGAGACAATTGCTTCTTAATCGTAAAATACTTGCACAAATAGCTATATTAAATAGGAATTGTCTTTATACGATTTCCAATGACATTAGAAAATAAGGAAATTGTAAGGAATCCATAGAATTTTTTACATGGAATTTCTTGAAAAGAAATTCCGGGAAGATAGAATAGAAATGAAGGTAGAATAGAAACTCGTACGATAAAATATGATGATAATATGATCAAGTAAAGTAGTCAAACTAAACAAAACATTCAATAAAAAAAAGTTTCTTCTCCCCCAATTCGTTTTTTTTCTTACGACACGAAAATCAAATTTTGATTTTCATTTTTTTTTTTTGAACAAAACATCAATCTATGGTTCAATTCGAATTGGAATTGTGATCCCATTTCAATTTGAGTAAGCCTATTTTGCTTGCTGGTTCTAAGATCAGTAGTTAGAGTGACCAACTCGCTTTTTTTCAAATTTTTTTTCATTATTAAGAAAAGGTAACAAAGATAAAATACGAGCTTGTTTTATAGCAATAGTAATTAATCGTTGTTGTTTTAAACTCAACCTATTCACCCGTCTAGATAATATTTTTCCTTGTTCACTAATAAATCGACTAATTAAACTCATGTTTCTATAATCAATTCGATCCCCCGATTGGATCGGGGGCAAACGCTTACGAAAAGATCGCTTGGACTTAGGGAAAAGTCGTTTGGATTTATCCATGGTTTGTTTATTCCTTATTTCAAAAATCCTATTTCGTTCAATTGGATCAAAAATGATTTCGAATTCAGAAATAGGATTTGTTTTTTTTTTTTTTTTTATTTAATTTATATTTTATATATATATATATTTAATTATATATTGAATATTTATTATTTAATATTTATTGAATATTTATTATTTAATATATTTTTTTTAATTATATTCAATTTTAATTAAATAATTAATATTTAATTATTTTCATTTTTATTATTTTTTTTTTTTTATTATTATTATTTTAATTATATATTTCTATTAATATAATAATATTCTATTTAATAGAATATTTTAATTAATAGAATATATTCTTATTCAATAGAATATATTTCTCTATTTATTTAAAATATTTATTTAAAATCTAGTTATTTCTATTTATCTATATATATTATCTATATATAGAAATAGATATAATTCGAATTTCGAATATATATTCGATAAGATTCTATAGGATTCTTTCTATACTATATTATTCTATACTTAATATCTTCTTTATATTATTGTCATCTTCCTTGAAAAGGTGACACGCAAGCGATAGATTCCATCTATTTCTTTATCTCCCCGTGAATTGTATGTTTGTAACAATAGGGACAGAATTTTCTCAATTCCAATCGACTGGGCGTATTGTGTCGATTCTTTTGCGTAATATATCTCGAAATGCCTGTTGATTTCTTATTAACACTCTTTCGAACACAACCGGTACATTCTAAAATAATCCTTACTCGAACATCTTTCCCCTTGGCCATAAACCTCCTTGGGATTTTTGGATTTTTTATTCATTGAACTCTTCTATTTTCCGATCTGAAGGAACGAAGAAAGGAAAGAAAAAGAAGTGAAGTTGCTAACTCGAAATCCAAATTATCAAAAATTTCATTGCAACTAATATAGTTCTAATTATATTAATAATAAGTAATACAAAGATTTTAAACTCTATCTCAATTAGAAGTTTCGATGAGAATCACAGTAATTCATTTAAGCGTCTTGTAGAATACTGTTACACTAACTACATTTCTAACTACCTTCTCTTAATTTTAATTTAATTGAAGTTACTTTCACTGGAAGCGCGGACCCCGAGTTCCGAGTTTTACTGAAATTGAATCCACTTTTTTTTCTTTTCTAACTTATTCAAATTAAATAAAAAAAAAAGAGGAGGGGGGGTAGTAATCACAGATATTTAATTGTATCTCTAATCTTCTTCACCCTCTCCCCCACGCGTTGATAACTAGAATGAAAAAAAAGGCAATGTCAATCCATCGGGGAAAAAACGATTGATCTCTATCAATAGGCCTGCTAAAGACGCAAACCATAGAGTACTTATTAACGGTGCCACGGATAGATATGTTTTTAGATTTCGCATTTTGAATCCTCCTTCTTTATTGTTTCTTTATTGTAATAACTACTCTTTATTTTATTCTAATACATAATTCTAATAGATACAGAATCCGATTCTATGTAATTCAAGGCAATTTGCATTTGTTTTGTACACGGAATCTCTAATTCAAATTAAAATAAAATGTACAACAATTTCATAGATAAGATTTTCTTTTTCTTAAACTTAAAAAAGAAAGCGCCGCCCTTTTTTTTCTCGAGCATTAACGAAATTTGCGTAAGTTTCTTATTATATAATATATGATATGAGATCAAAAAGAAAAAATGATAATGATAATGGATATCAAAATTAAATAAAGTATGTGGAAAACAAAACAGGTATTCTTTACAATAACATTATAAATGAATTACAAAGGGATGTAGCGCAGCTTGGTAGCGCGTTTGTTTTGGGTACAAAATGTCACGGGTTCAAATCCTGTCATCCCTATCGATTACTTCGTCTCTGAGCAATAACAAAGGATCAATTGAGATTAATAAAAATTGAAAATGGGACATACTCTCAATTTTTAATATATATCATATTCTCTATATATAGTATAAGCATTCAAAATCGAGTAGAGGTAAAAAAAAAAAAAGACTCTTTTTTACTTACAGTCTCCTTTTTTGTGATTGAGACAAGAAAGCGCTCTTAGTTCAGTTCGGTAGAACGTGGGTCTCCAAAACCCAATGTCGTAGGTTCAAATCCTACAGAGCGTGATTCTCTTTTTGGTTTGTTAGTTCAAAATTTATACGGAAAAATAGAAGAGCACTCTGAATTTGACCTCCTCCTTTCTTTAATCCGAAGAAGGTCAAAAAAAGCACGGTGTTAATTAATATTAATCAAAATTAATCAAAGGTCCAACTGATCACCACGTCTATATTGTAAATATGCAGTTACAAATAATCCCGCCAAAGTAATAGGAATTAGCCCCAAGACAATTCCAAAGAGCAAAACTTCAATCATTTAAATTTTTTTTTTTGAAAAAAAGAAAAAGAGAGGTAATATCTATCCTTAAATATTAAGCCATATTGACCAGAAATCTCAATAACCAAGAATTGGAAACGTACACGGTAAAGAACTAGAGACTAGGTGGAATACTACAGAAAATTTTTGTTTTGTTTTTCTTTTTATAAACTGTTCATTCAATTAATTTCAAATAAGTCGTATCTTGCTCAGACCAATAAATAGAACTGAGGTTATAGTTAAAGCAGCTAGTAGAAAACCGAAAAAACTAGTTATAGTAGGCATGAAGGAGCTAAATAAACTTTTTTATACATATGCTTGTAAAGCAAAAGCACTTTCCTAAGTTCAATTTTTTGAAAGATAGGAGCATAAAAAAAAATACAAAATGAAAGAATAAGTTCAATTGAGAATTTTTTTATTGATTTTTTTTATCAATCATTTATTAATCATTATCATAATAAATTTTCCACAGCACTAATAAAATAAGAGTGGTAGTGGTATAGATAGAAAAGGAAATTAATTTTTCATCTATACCATCTACTTAGACTTTCGTAATTCCGAATCAAATTAAGAGATTCATTAGTCAATTCTTGCGAAATAAAATA